CTGAATCTCTTCAAACAAAAAAGAGAAAATAATTTATACTCCTGTTGCAGCTGCTACGGTAGCTTTCGTGATTTACCCGAAGCTTTTGAGATGAGACATTCATAAACAACTCTACCATAATTCTTAGCAGATAACCCCAATTTTGGTTGAATACTATAGTATAGTAGATTTTATTATGTTCCATAATTTGATTATATAAATATAGAAAGAAATAGATAATAACAAATTACTAAAAAGATGAATACAAAAAAGAAAATATACGAAGAAATTCGCCCCCCTCCCACATATTTGATAGCCTCTCCTATAAAAAAACTGAAAATACCAACTCCATTTGGAATTCCATCAATTACCTGTTTATCAAAAAAAGAATAGAATTTAGCTAACTTTCTTACACTCGCAATTAAAGATACTTCAAAAAAAGCATCTATAGAACCACGATTATATGACCAATCATATATAATATTGATTATTTTATCAGCAATCATTTTTTTAGGAACACTTTTTTGAAATAAATTAAATAAGTTCAAATTTTGTAAAGAAGAAAAAATCGGTTTATAGAAAAAAGACGCTATAAATATTCCGAAAAAAGCTATACTCACCGAAAAAGTTGCATTTATCAAAAATTCATACCAATCCACAGAATTCTTTGAATTTTGATGGAAAAGATCTATAGACGGAATTAACAATTTAGATAATATATCCAAATCGATTCCTTCTTGGCTGAAAGAAATTCCAATGGACCCAACGAAGAAAGTAAATAGTACTAATACAAGCATAGAAAATATCATAGTATTGTCTGATTCATGAGGATAAAAAAAAGGAATGTTTTTAGTACCAAAATGGGTACTATCAAGAAAAAGACGTCTTATGCTTTTGACATTTCGATTTCTTCGATGTGAATATGTCCTCTCCCGAAAAAAAGAAGTCCTTTCATTATTATTCATTGTTAATAAAGCTAATAAATGAATTTTCTTTTTTAATTTTTTTTTTTCTTCTTTGCCCCATAAAGATATTGAATAGAATGAACTATTTTTCTTTCCATTGAAATTTTGAAAATGAACGTTTAAATATCCTTCAAAAACAAGTAAATAAATTCGAAACATATAAAATGCTGTTAATCCTGCAGTGGAACAAGCTATTATTGCGAAAATTGGTGAATACAACCAACTATCATTAAGAATCTCATCCTTGGACCAAAAACAAGCAAAAGGTGGGATACCACAAAGAGAAAGTGTACCTATTAAAAAAGCCGTTTTTGTAATTGGCGCATGTTTTGTTAAACCGCCCATAAGAACCATATTTTGACTTTTATCTGGAGAATATCCAACAATAGCTTCCATTGAATGAATAATGGATCCAGATCCTAAAAACAACAATGCTTTTGAATAAGCATGAGTAATCAAATGAAATAAAGCCGCTCGATAAGAGCCCATACCTAAAGCTAACATCATATAACCCAATTGAGACATTGTAGAATAGGCTAAATTTTTCTTAATATCTTTTTGAGCAATAGCGAAAGTAGCTCCTAATACTACTGTTATTATACCTATCAAAGCTATTCCAGTCATTATGGAGGGTATAACTATGAAAAGAGGAAGAAGTCGAGCTACAAGAAAAATTCCCGCTGCTACCATAGTCGCAGCATGGATAAGAGCAGAAATAGGAGTAGGACCTTCCATAGCATCTGGTAACCATACATGAAGAGGGAATTGGGCAGATTTTGCAACTGATCCGCAAAATAACAAGAGGGCACACAAAGTAACAAAAAGAATATTCACCTCATTCTTATAAATTAAGTTATTGAATATTTGAAATAAATCCCTAAATTCCAAACTACCGGTTATCCAATAAAAACCTAAAATTCCTAATAATAAACCAAAGTCCCCTACACGATTCGTTACAAACGCTTTTTGACAAGCATTTGCCGCAATAGGACGTGTGAACCAAAAACCTATTAATAGATAAGAACACATTCCAACCAATTCCCAAAAAATATAAACTTGTATCAAATTTGAACTAGTAACTAATCCTAACATTGAAGTATTAAAAAAACTCATATAAGTCAAAAATCTCAAATAGCCTTGATCATGAGACATGTAACTATCACTATAAATTAGAACCAGAATACCAACCGTAGTGATTAATATTGACATAATAGAAGTAAGTGAATCGATCAAGTAACCAAACTCTAAAGAAAGATCATTATTTATAGTCCAAGACCATACATATTGATAGATAGAACTATTCTCGATTTGATGAATAGATAAATCGATCGAAAAAATCATAACTATGGTTAACAATAAAATACTAGGAAAAGCCCACATACGGCGAATATTGTTTGTTGCCGTGGGAAAAAGTAGAAGTCCTACCCCTATTAAAATAGGAACTGGAAGAGGGATGAAAGGTATGATCCATGAAGATTGATGTGTATATTCCATACAAAAAAAAAAAAAAGAATAAAAAATATTTAGATTCTTGATGAATTTTGTTTCTTATTCGTTTGTTTTATCTCTTTTGTAAAGGGGTTCGGTTAATAAAAAAGTGGATATAGAAATAGAATTGGATATTCTTAATTGTTCTGAATCTTTGCACAATGGTCCCAATATTGGAAAGTACAAAGTGCAAACCGGCCAATAAGAAAATTCCTAGTGAAAAAAAAATATATATATTATTTAAAGTAATATATTCATTAATGAATATTACTATTAATTCCTATGTTAGGTTAGTCATTTTTGAATTTATATATATTCAGAAAATATTAAGAAAAATGACTATTAATAAATAAAAAAAATTGTAAAATAAAAATTGTTATCTATAGAGCGAGGATGAGGATAAATCAGTACACCAAAACTAACAACATTTGTTTATTTTGATAGAAATTCTAAAAATAATCAAAAATAATCTTTTTTTTTATTCAGAAACATTAGTTCCTTTTTGAACTAATTGATTATTTTACATTACAATAAAAAGAGATCCATATATATCTATTATCTATGACAAATTTGGAAAAGGTTTCTAATATTCAATGTTTTTACTTTACCTTTTGATCGAAAAAAAAAAAAAGAGTGAATTCAGATAGATAAGACATACGGCTAATTGCAGAATAATTCGTTTTCATTTACAGAACAAATGTCTTTCACATCAAACTATAGCAACGAAAAAACTATACTACTTGTATGCCAGTTCCAAAAAAACGCACTTCTATATCAAAAAAAAAAATTCGTAAGAATTTTTGGAAAAAAAAAGGATATACGGCAGCATTGAAAGCCTTTTCATTAGCTGAATCTATTTTTACAGGTAACTCAAAAAGTTTTTTTTGTAAGAAATAAAAATGTTGGACTGGAATACTATGAATTAGCTCGATTCAAAGAGTATTGTTTAATAGTCATTTTATACTAATACTATTATAGAATAGTAAACATCTATTTCGAATATATTATATATTATAGAATAATATATAATATATTCAAAATAGATCTATAATCTCATTTTTTTGAATGAGTCATAAGCAACTACAAAAAAAGAATTCTCTTTTTCATTACTGGATTGAAGTCAGAACTAGATAGTTCTAGTTTCAACAGTGCTTTTTTTTTTTTAATTTCAAAAAGTCAAAATTGAAAAAAAATACAAATGAATATAGAAATCAAAACGTTCTTTTACTTAAATATAAAATGATTCCATATATCATTCATATATTTCTCTATTCATATCTTTTCAATATTCGAAAAAATGAAATTACTTTTTATTCTCAATTTATATAATAAATGTTTAGAAATGTACTCAATAAATATCGGACTTTACTTTATTCAATCTCGACGATTGACTAAAGAATTGGTTATTATGATTTCGAGTAAGCCGCTATGGTGAAATTGGTAGACACGCTGCTCTTAGGAAGCAGTGCTAGAGCATCTCGGTTCGAGTCCGAGTAGCGGCATGGCATCCTCTATTTTATTTTCAAAATTGGAAAAGAATCATATCATAAGTCCTATAATGAATTCAATTCCCTATTTCTATTCCGAGTATTCATACCTTTTTTATTTTCATTATAGATATTTTTCTTTTCATTATATATATATGATATTTTCAACTTTAGAGCATATATTAACTCATATATCGTTTTCCCTGATATCAATTGTTATTTCAATTCATTTGATAACCTTATTAGTCAATGAAATTGTAGGATTATATGATCTGTCCAAAAAAGCCATGATAATAACTTTTTTCTGTGTAACGGGATTGTTAATTACTCGTTGGTTTTTTTCGGGACATTTACCATTTAGTGATTTATATGAATCCCTAATCTTTCTTTCATGGGGTTTTTCAATTTTTCATATGGTTCTTTTTTTTAAAAAGGAGAAAAACCTTTTAAGTACAATAATTGCACCAAGTGTTATTTTTACCCAAGGCTTTGCGACTTCGGGTCTTTTAACCAAAATGCATCAATCCGTAATATTAGTACCCGCTCTACAATCCCATTGGCTAATGATGCACGTAAGTATGATGATACTGGGCTATGCAGCTCTTTTATGTGGATCATTATTATCAGTGGCTATTTTAGTCATTACGTTTCAAGAAGTCATCCAAATTCTTGGTAAAAGAAAGAATTTGGATTCTTTAAAAAAATCAGTTGATTTTGTTGAAATCAAATACATGAATAGGAATGAAAGAAACAATGTTTTACGAAAAACTTCTTTTTCTTCTTCTAGAAATTATTACAGGTCTCAATTTATTCAACAATTGGATCGTTGGGGTTATCGTATTATTAGTCTGGGTTTTCTCTTTTTAACGGTAGGTATTCTTTCAGGAGCAGTATGGGCTAACGAGGCATGGGGTTCCTATTGGAATTGGGATCCAAAGGAAACTTGGGCCTTTATTACTTGGACCATATTCGCGATTTATTTACATACTAGAAAAAATAAAAAATTAGAAGGTGTAAATTCTTCAATAGTGGCCTCGATAGGATTTCTTATAATTTGGATATGTTATTTGGGGATCAATCTATTAGGAATAGGACTACATAGTTATGGTTCATTTACATCTAATTGACTAAAAGAACCTGAGAAAGAAAAATATGGAAAGCATCTAAATATATACTTTCCATAAATCGTCGAGAACCCTTTCAATCAAGTAATGGAATGATTCAAGGGGTTCTCACAAACAACAAACATATTTGATTCTAATTTCCATTTTTGAAATGAATCTAACGGAAAAATATTTTTTTTTATCTTTTTGATTCATTTATTCACAAAAATAATCCATCAAAAATTAGATAGAATAGCTTCAACCTTGTCAACCGAAAATGAGAAAATGAAATCTGGATAAATACCAATACCTATTATGGGTATAAGGATAGAAATCGAAATAAATAATTCTCTGGGCCCAGAATCAAAAAAAGAAGAGTTTGGTGTATTAAAAAACTTATATCCATAGAACATCTGCCGTAAGATAGATAATAAATAAATAGGAGTTAATATCATTCCAATTGCTGTTACAAAAGTAATTAGTATTTTCATCATGAAAAGATATTTTTGACTAGTAATTATTCCAAAAAAAACGATCAATTCTGCAACAAAACCGCTCATGCCAGGCAATGCAAGAGAAGCCATTGATAAGATAGTGAAAATAGTGAATATTTTTGGCATTGGGATAGCCATTCCCCCCATTTCGTCAAGATAAAGAAGACGCAGTCTATCATAACTAGTTCCTGCCAAGAAAAAAAGGGCAGCGCCAATAAATCCATGAGATATTATTTGTAAAATGGCCCCGTTGAGACCAGTATCACTTATAGAACCTATTGCTATAATTATAAAACCCATATGAGATACGGAAGAATAAGCTATTCTTTTTTTTAGATTCCGTTGACCAAAAGATGTTGAAGCGGCATAGATTATTTGAATAGAACCTAATATCATTAACCAGGGGCAAAATATGGAATGAGCGTGGGAAAAAAATTCCATATTAATTCGAACCAACCCATATGCTCCCATTTTTAATAAGATTCCGGCTAAAAGCATACAAGTGCTGTAATGTGCCTCTCCGTGGGTATCTGGTAACCATGTATGTAAGGGTATAATCGGCGATTTGACAGCAAAAGCAATAAGAAATGCCGTATAGAATATTATTTCTAGTGCCACGGGATATGATTGATTAATTAATGTTTCAAAATTGAATGTTGGTTCATTAGAGCCATATAAACCGATACCCAGAATTCCCATTAATAAAAAAACAGAAGCTCCTGCAGTGTACAAAATAAACTTTGTAGCTGAATACAAACGTTTCTTTCCCCCCCACATGGATAAAAGTAGATAAACGGGAATTAATTCCAATTCCCACATGATGAAAAAAAGTAAAATGTCTCGAGAAGAAAATGGTCCTATTTGACCGCTATACATTGCTAACATCAGGAAATAGAAGAATTGGTATTCTCGAGTAACCGGCTGAGCCGCTAAAGTGGCTAAAGTAGTTATCAATCCTGTCAGTAAAATAGGTCCTATAGAGAGTCCATCTATTCCTAATCTCCAGTAAAAATCAAAAAAATTGATCCATTTATAATTCTCCGTCAGTTGAATTAGTGGATCATCCAATTGGAAATGATAACAAAATGCATAGGTTGTTAGAAGGAGATCGATTAAGCATATACAAATGCTATACCACCTAATTACCTTATTTCCCCTATGAGGAAATAAGAAAATTAAGGAACCTGCGGCTATTGGGAAAACAACAACTATTGTTAACCAAGGAAAATAATTCGTGATAAAAATAAGATAAACTTGGGCCAGAAAAGCCCGTGCTCAAAATAAAAAAGAAAAAAAAAAAAGATTTTCTATTTTATTTTGAGCACGAGTTTTTGCCAGTAAAAAACGTATTCGTGTAGTGTTTTTTGAAACGAATCAATAAGCTAGACCCATACTTCGAGTTGTTTCATGCCATAAATAAACTCGAACACTTAAGAAATCCGTCGGACAAGCGGACTCACACCTCTTACAACCAACACAGTCCTCTGTTCTTGGGGCAGAAGCTATTTGCTTAGCTTTACATCCACCCCAAGGTATCATTTCTAATACATCTGTCGGACAGGCTCGGACACATTGAGTACATCCTATACATGTATCATAAATCTTTACTGAATGTGCCATTATCTATAGTAATTTTGGATGTTCAAAAATGAAAATTATCGATCTAGTAAACTCGTAAATGAATCGTATATTTATATACCAGATGAATCAATGATTTGTGATAATATTGTTAACTGTTAATAAAAAAAGGCGTCTAGATAAATTTAGAAGAGGGAATAGAAGAGGACCAGGATACTTTCATTTCTTATGATTTAGGCAATGCAAACATGATATGATCATAAGTTGTGTCGAATAAATACTCAAATGAATTGATTAATATTACACTATTTGAAATTCGACTTTATTATTCATTATGATAGGATTAATGCTATTTATTCAACAAATTCGATTGATTGATACGGGTTGATTTTCTGTTACGAGCAATTGAGGAAACAATAGCCAGTCCGATAGCCGCTTCAGCGGCTGCAATAGCTATAACAAAAATTGAAAAAATATTTCCTTTTAATTGGCGATTATCAAAAAAATCAGAAAAAGTTACTAGATTTATATTAACTGCATTCAGTATAAGTTCAAGACACATAAGGGCTCTAACCATATTTCGGCTCGTGATCAATCCATAGATACCAATAGAAAATAAATAGGCACTCAAAACAAGTACATGTTCGAGCATCATTGACCAACTCCTTATAAATTTGGATTCATTAACAAAAGAATATATCGGCAATAACAATAAAAAAAAGAATTTCTACATAAAAACTCTTTCACTTCACATAGGATTCGACAGAAATGAATGTGAGAAAATTGAAAAAAAAAAAGAATCTTGATTTCTATTACTAGTTCTCTAAAGATTTCTTACTGACGAGCTACGACAATTGCACCTATCAAAGAAACTAAAAGAATTATTGAAATTAGTTCAAATGGAAGAAAAAAATCTGTTGATAAATGAATTCCAATTTGTTGACTAGTACTTATCAAATCTTGCTCAATAATCTGATTTGGTCTTGTAGTCCAAATAATTCCGTACCATGATGTATCTGAAATAATAGTTATTAATGAAACAAAAATACTTGTACAAACTATCAAAGTAATTCCATCCCCTACGGTCCAAAGATTCAAATCTTGGTAATATTCGGAACTATTCATGAACATCACAGCAAATATGATTAAAATGTTAATAGCTCCCACGTAAATAAGTAGCTGTGATGCAGCTACAAAATGCGAGTTTGCTAAAATATATAATAAAGATATACAAACAAGAACCAGTCCCAACGAAAAAGCAGAAAAAATGGGGTTGGTAAGTAATACTACTCCTAAACTTCCTAATATAAGACCCGATCCCAGAAAGACTAAAAGAAAATCGTGCAGCGTTTCAGGCAAATCCATTCTATGTAAAAAAAAAAAAAGACAAAGAAATCGAAATTTCATGACCTTATTGATATGACCAGGAAAAAATTTGGATATACTTCAATTTTTCTTTGCATTGAAAAACCTAAGTAGTTTAAATTGATATAGTTATAATCAATGTCATTCCACTCTTTATACGAAAGAGTAGTTTGAAACGATATTAAAACTAAAGTATAAAGGTAGATAGAACATATATAACCATTGAAAATCTTATTGAAATTCAAAAAGATTTTCAATTTCGATAATATATTTATATATTCTATTTAAGAATATAGTTCTCTAATAATTATAGAATATTATTTCTACTAATATGATATCGACTATATTATTCATTTTTTATACAATTTTTGAAAATATTTTATTTCGATTATTCTATTTATATAATTTATATATATATTATATATAGAATATTCGTTTTTTTTTCTTTTTTTAAGAATTTTTTTTAATTATAAAAAATTGTCTTTTTTGATTTGAATTGTTCGAATTGTATAATCATCAATTATTGACATTGGTAAACGGCCCAAAGCAATTTGATTATAATTCAATTCATGACGATCATAAGTTGAAAGTTCATATTCTTCAGTCATTGATAAACAATTTGTTGGACAATACTCAATACAGTTACCACAAAAAATACAGATTCCGAAATCAATACTGTAATTTAGCAATCGTTTCTTTCGAATATCCGTTTCCATTTTCCAATCAACAACGGGTAAATCTATAGGACATACACGAACACATACTTCACAAGCAATGCATTTATCAAATTCAAAATGGATTCGACCGCGGAAACGTTCTGATGTGATTAATTTTTCATAAGGATATTGAATAGTTACAGGTAAACGATTTGCGTGAGATAAGATAATCATGAAACTTTGACCAATGTACCTTGCAGCTCGTACTGTTTGTTGACCATAATTCATGAACCCAGTTACCATAAGGAACATATTGTAAATATCTATGAATAGTATAGTTTTGTTTGATTTCTTTCTCTTATTTGAGACAAGTAATGAATATAGAACATCTTTTACAGCGAAAACAATTGAGACGAAGTTGTTAATAATAGATTACCGAGAGAAATCGGTAAAAGAAATTTCCATCCAAGATTTAATAATTGATCCATTCTTAGCCTAGGCAAAGACCATCTTGTTATGATAGAAACGAATAAGAAAAAATAGCTTTTAGCTAATGTAATAAAGAGATCAATTGTAGTTCCAAAAACTCCGTATGTTTTATTTATTTCAAAAAATTCAGAAACAAATATGTACGGAATAGAAATATTGGAACCGCCCAAGTAAAGAACTGTTACAAATAATGAAGAAATGAAAAGGTTTAAATAGGAAGCAACGTAAAATAAACCAAATCGAATACCTGAATATTCTGTTTGATAACCAGCTACTAATTCTTCTTCTGCTTCTGGTAAATCAAAAGGTAATCTTTCACATTCGGCTAGCGAAGAAATTAGAAAAACGATGAAACCCATAGGTTGACGCCACAAATTCCAACCCCAAAAACCATATTTTGATTGCGCATCAACTATATCAACTGTACTTAAACTGTTAGATAATCCTAGTCGGTGATAACATTACTGTTCCCATCTCTATTACAGAACCGTACATGAGATTTTCACCTCATACGGCTCCTGGAAAGCCTTAAGTAAATCTAAGGACCGGGTCGATTATTTATCTCTTGATATATCCCTAAATTGATCTCTTGATATATCCCTAAGATATAGAAGATGAAAATCTATCGAACGGTTCTGAATTAGACCAATTCAATTCTGTCTGTTCTAGAAATAACGAAATAAGAAAGAGAAATCTATTTTAATAAAAGATCCATCCAATTAAAGCACTTCTGAATTGATCTCATCCCTAAAAAATACAAATTTGTTGAGTAATAACTGAATTCTTCAATAAAATACTCTTTTATAATTCTCAATAACCCTCATGATTTTGAATGACGAAAAATAATTACACATTCGTTTCTTAATTATGATGTCAATTTTATCTCCATGAATATGGATATAAGAAATCAAAAACGAAAAATAGATTTCTCTTTCGTTTTTGATTTCTTATTTTTTTTTTCGTTCCTATTCTTCTTTTTTGTGCTATGAAAAAGGGACCTCAAAAAATTGGAAAGGATTTTTTCGTTCCTGATAGTAATTTATTTAGTGAGTGGATGGAAGCATACTCTGGATCGGAGTTGTGGGGAGTACTGCTTTCTTTTTTCTACCAACTTAAAGCCCCCAATTAGTATTCTTTTTATATTCTGCGTAAATTGTCTTTTGGATAATTTACAAAATCTGTGTTACTAATCCTTTGTGTATCTTGGTGTTTCTAACCATCCAGTTTTTTTTATTAACCCCCCTTATTTATTTTTATATATCTATGATAATTCATAAAAATGGTAACTAAAACTCAATAAGGTTGGTCTTTTGAGACCGCTTCAAAACAGGATGACAAATTATCCAATCTTGGGTTAAATGTCCTCTTCTGTTTATAATTTTATTTCATTCTTATACATAGAAAATGAGACTCAATATTTTTACTGCCCTTATAAAATCATCATACTATCTATTAACTAGAAGGAATATAGTATTCTGAAATTAGATTCAATAGAAGCTGTTTTATTTCACTCATATAACTATCTAATTTAGTTCTTCAATCAGAATTGTGAAAAAGAAAATAAAGAGAATGAAGGTTTCTATTCAATTTATTCGCTATATAGTACGATATAGAAATAGAGTACTATAAAGAGAGGAGCATAGCAATAGCATCGAATAGCTTTTTCGGTTTCAACGAATCGCACGTAGAGATATTGATAAGACACATAGAGTTAATGGTATTTCATAACTAATCGATTGAGCAGCAGCTCGTAGACCACCCAAAAAGGAATATTTATTATTTGAGCCATATCCTGACATAAGAAGTCCAATGGGAGCAATACTCGAAATAGCAATCCATAAAAAAACACCTATATTGAAATCAGATAAAACAAAGTTATAGCCAAACGGAATTACTGAATAACTTATTAGAATGGATATGACTGATATGGATGGTCCGATACTGAATAAATGAATATCTCCCCTAGATGGAATAAGATTCTCTTTGAATAGTAGTTTTGTTCCGTCTGCTAGAGCTTGAAGAATTCCAAAAGGACCAGCATATTCAGGTCCAATACGCTGTTGTACCCCTGCAGATATTTCTCTTTCTAACCATACAATTGCTAGTACACTTATTGTAATTCCCAAGACAAGAATCAAAATTGGTACAAGTATCCATAGAATTCCATAGACCTCTTTGAAAGATTCCAATCCGGAAAAGGAGTTTATATCTTGGACTTCCGTTGTATCAATTATCATTTCAACGATCAACTTCTCCCATAATGATATCTATGCTACCTAGTATTGTCATAATATCAGCCAATTTCATTCTTTTAACTAATTGAGGAAGAATTTGCAAATTGATAAAACCAGGTGGACGAATTTTCCATCTCCAAGGAAAACCATTCTGATCTCCTATTAGAAAAATTCCTAATTCTCCCTTGGGGGCCTCAATTCTCACATAAAGTTCTTGTTTCGGCAATTCAAAAGTAGGAGACGATTTTTTACCAATGAATCGATATTCAAAATCATTCCATTCTGGCTCCTTTTCTCTATCAAAGCAGCGAATTTCGAAATTTTCATAAGGCCCCCCTGGAATTCCTTCCAAAGCCTGTTGAATTATTTTTATGGATTCCACCATTTCACCAATTCGAACTAAATAACGAGCTAATGAATCTCCTTCTTTTTGCCATTGAACTTCCCAATCAAATTCCTCGTAACACTCATAATTATCAACTTCACGTAGATCCCATTGTATTCCGGAAGCCCGAAGCATCGGTCCTGATAACCCCCAATTTATAACTTCCTCTCTACCAACAACACCCACTCCTTCAACCCGTTCTAAAAAAATGGGATTTCGCGTAATAAGTTTTTGATATTCAATAACCCTTGTTAAAAAATAATTGCAGAAATCAAAACATTTATCTATCCAACCATAAGGTAGATCAGCCGCTACTCCCCCAATACGAAAAAAATTATGCATCATTCTCATACCTGTCGCAGCTTCGAATAGATCATATATTAATTCTCTTTCTCTAAAAATATAGAAAAAAGGGGTTTGTGCACCAATATCTGCCATAAAAGGTCCCAGCCATAGTAGATGAGAAGCTATACGACTTAACTCCAACATAATTACTCGTATATAGCTGGCTCTTTTAGGTACTTGAATATTTCCCAATTGTTCCGGTCCGTTTACAGTTATTGCTTCTGTGAACATAGTAGCTAAATAATCCCAACGTGTTACATAAGGCAGATATTGTATAATTGTTCGGTTTTCCGCTATTTTTTCCATACCTCTGTGTAAATAACCCAATATTGGTTCACAATCAATAACATCTTCACCATCCAGAGTAACAATAAGTCGCAGAACACCATGCATCGATGGGTGTTGAGGCCCCATATTTACTATCATGAGGTCTTTTCTTGTAGCTGGGACATTCATAGGTTTTTCCTCGATTCATTCTTCCATGAATCGTTCAAAAAAAAGTGAATCAAAATTCAGTATCTATTAAATCGAATAATTAAAAATGATTCTTGAAATTAGCTAATTTGTGAATCCCGAATACCCAACCGATTTATTAAATTTTTATAACGTATTTTGTTTTTCTTTGACAAATACGACAATAGTCGTTGCCGTTTTCCCAGAATTATACGTAAACCTCTTTGAGATAAATAGTCTTTTGGGTGTAATTCAAAATGTGAAGTAAGTCTTCGTATCTTATTAGTGAAGTTGAATACTTGAAATTCAACCGATCCCGGGTTTTCTTCTTCTTTTTTTTTTTTTGAAATAACAGGTATAAATGAATTTTTTATCATAAAATGAAAGCTTTCCCCCCCTCCTTTTTGGTAGATATTTTTATTGATCAGTAATAGTAATGACACTTATTTTGAATTTTTTATATGAAATTTTCTCTTACTTTATTTAACAATTCTGAATTTCTTTTTTTTTTCAAATTCATTATTAAGGAATGTAATTCAAATAGATAATAAATACTTACTATATTTATGGATTCATAAAATAATAAAATCTATTGTCTTGTATTTTAAAAATAAAAATAAGACAATAGATTTTATTCATTTTTCTATGGATTTGTTTCTATCTAATGGAGACATCATTGAATTCGTATCAATCCCACAATGCGTGTGGGCGTTTATTTTATTTATCTATAAATATATATATATAAATGTTCACATATCAGATATCAGATAGATAGGTTACGAGAAATATTATGATAATGATAAATAGAACCAAAATCTAGATTTTCAATCGAGGATACATACGTATTCTTAATATACTGAAACGGCTTCCATTATGTGTATCAAACCAATAGCGATTCATACAAGCTAAATCTTCGAATCGATAATTTGGCCAAAGAAAGAATTTTAAATTCATTAGTTTTTTTGTATCGCTATCAAGATCTTTATTTTTAGTCAAAACTTCAGAAGAATTTTTTATTTCTTTCTCATTTATTGTGTTTCTATCCATAGTCTTGCGATTCCTAGGGTTCAAACAAATTAGAATTCGCAATTCTCTACGGCGTCTAGTGGACAAAAGATTTTCAGGAATAAGTAAATCATAATGATTTTTATCTTTGTTTCTTTTCGAAATTTTGCGTTTGTGCTTCAATGATATGCTTATGGTTTGATATATAAATAATTGTTCGTAGTTTTTTTTTATAGAAATACGATAAGGTTCTATAGAAAATATTAGGTTGTCCTGCATTTCCTTTGTGTCCCTATATTCTGCATAACAAGTGTCCTCAATCAGTATACGCTCCAAATCTACTAGATTTACTTCGTCCTTTTTTATAGACGAAATCAGAAATTTGTTTAGTTGTTTTATTTTATTCATGACAGCGATTATGTTCATATTCATAGCTAGTTCGCTCTCGTGGTGATCCGCCGCCTTACACTCCATATGAAAAACCGAATATTTATCTAGTAAGAAATTCCGTTCTCCAATTAGATTCTTCCTGTATCTATTTAGATAATAAAGCTTGCGCGAATTATGCTTATACTCTGAGTTATATAATTCTTGATATTGTTGACTCGCGAAAAAGAATTTTATTGGTAAGATCCAAGGATTCTTCTTATATGCACTTATTTTTGAAAAAAAACCAAATGTCGGAGTCAATAATTTCTCATTCGTTATGGAATTCTTTTTTCTTTTTCGATTCATTCCCATCCTTCTTTTTCCATTCCTTCTCCTTCCCGTCCTTCTTTTTCCATTCCTTCTCCTTCCCGTCCTTCTTTTTCCAGTCATTCCCATCCAATGAAAATACTTTCTAGGCTTCTTTTTTTCATCTAGAATACCATCTTCTCCTATATAATTTTGGATAAAGCTATCGCCCATTATATCAAATAATTCTTTGATATTTTTAGGTATGTTATAAGAAAGTGATTTATCTCCATAAATATAGGATTTTTTCTTATCTGCATAATTTAAATATTGATAGGAGAAAAGATCATATCCATATTGTTTTTTTATTTTATTTTTTTTTTTTAATAACTCTACGTTTTGTTTTTTGGAAAAAATGAATAGAGTTTTTTTAGATGAATCATATTCAAGTAAATCGTTATTTTGAGCCACGCGATGTTCATGGATTCTATTCCTCCACTTTTGTGGTACTAATCTCGACCATGCGCTCTGAGGTAAAGCATATTGATAATGAACCTTTAACCAATTTGTCCATTGATTCATTATAGAATCGGGACGGTTCTTATGTCTTAGCGATTCAAAAATAGATCTTAACTTATATTTATATCCATTACTAACTTGGAGTTGTGATAATTTAACCAATACATAGGCTTGTGACAAAGAAGATACATCACAAGAATTCTGTGAATTCATATCCGTAATATTCCAAGGTTTGTCTATAATCGACATACATCTAATTATACTTTGATCTATTTTATCAACACTTTGTTCATTTTTTTTTTTATTGTAAATGGATTTATTTACAATTTTCTTTGTTAATTCAAATAAATAACGAGTTAATTTAATAAAATTAAGATAACGTTGTACAATGCTCGAAGTAAGGAAATCTTCTACATAGTTAGTAGTAAGGATATGTATGTATAGCCTTTCCATGAAAATTTTAAAAAAACAATAGGATTTACGGATTAATCGAACGTTTCTTCTTTGTACTATTTTCAAACTATTTTTTAGTAATTCTAATCTTTTAGCATCAGTTATAACCCCATCTTTTTTTTCTTCTGTCATTTTTTCTATTTCTTTTAAGATTGTCTTTGTTTTAACATTAAGATCTTTTATCCTTTTTTCTGGCGATTCCTCAATCATTGGATTACTCTTACTGATTGGTAAATTTTTTTGGATTTCACTCAATTCTTCTTTTTTTAACCTCCCATTTTTGTTTTCTATTTCTTTTAATTCTTCTAACAGGATTCGATCCTCTTTTTTTCTTTCTTTTTCTCTTTCATTATAAAATTTTCGAAAACGATTTTTCAAATCTTTTTTCAATTGTTTTGTTATTTTTTTTAAAATGGGACCCAAAAATGAAAATGGGTTTGGTACATGATTCTCAAAGGGCGATTCGACCATTGTTCCATAAGCTGTTAAAAACCATACGTTTTGGGATCTTTTTTCAGTGGATCTTTTTTTTTTTTCAGTAGATCGTACCTTAGGTTTGTTGTGCCAAGGTTTGAGAACAAAAGGGAATAAGATCCTTATCTGAATACCGTACGAGATCCAGTCTAATGGCAATGTGTTATCAGGTGTTGGCATGCCAGGATAGTTGCATTTAAGATGGATTTCCCTTCTCCAATCCCGAAAATCTTCTGACCATTCGGGATTTTGAAATAATAACATACGAATTATATTTTTAGTGATTATCAATGCAGGTAATAGAATATATTTTCTAAACATGGATTGGAATAGTAATACAAAACTTCTTATTATTAGACCATATAGAAGGGTCTCCCAGTCTTCTTCGACTCGTCTACGTCTATCTTCCTCCGCGTCTTTGGCGTACTCTTTGTCTTTCTCTTTTTGCGCTTTCTGATACTGCAAAAATTCAGAATTATCCGTACCGGGTTTCCTGAAATATTCTTTCCAACATTGGGAGATATCATTGAAAATCTCACCAAACGGGTACTTGTCTATTATCTCTAAAAAAAAGGGGGAATGGATCTGTCCATATCCTTGCCAGAGTTTCAAAATTGCTGTTTTACGCCTTTGAGCGCGCACAGATCCTGTGATAAGTTCTCTGTTAAAATCTGGTTCGCGTGTAAAAGCAGGTAGAACAACTTCGTTGGATGGGTCAACTGGCTCATCCTTATTGTTATTACCAGCGATACCCATACCCATTGCCTCTGTTTGAGTATTCATGATAACTACACGTTCAGCATATTCGCAACGAATATGAGGATCCCTATAGCTAAACTTCAGCACTACCTCTAAGTCGTCGACTAATTGGTATGACCATCGAGGAACTTCTTTACTTATTTCGTTTATTTCACTACATAGTTTTCTATTAAAAAATGTATTATTTTTAGGATTAGTCCGAATTGCGTCGAATAAGAAGTTTCTTTTTCTTTTTTTTTCTTCGGAATAGATTTTTACTTGTTCATGTTCTGGAAATAAATAAAGTTCGTCAAAATTCAAACTTGATACTGATTTTTCCGAAAATTTACTGATTAAGTTAAAAAAAAAACCCATTTCAGTGAATAATAATTTTCTATCAAATTTATCTATTTTCTGTTCCAATTCTGCAGAATTACTATCAATACAAAGAAGGAGACCATGAATTTTATTTATCAAAATGGATTTTGTTGTGTCAGTTTTATTTCTAATAAAGGGTGGAACGCTTTTTTGGCTTTCTCCACGAGCGCGTCCATTCAAGAAAGGATCATATATTTTAGGTAAGCATGTTTTTTTCCTCCGATCATCAGATAATCGAATTCGATTTTCAAATACATCCACAGGATTAAATTTCTTACCTTTCTTATCTAGAATTTTGGCCCTTTGAAATAATTCATTGCTTAGTTGATTTTTTTTTTCTTTATTAATGGAGCTCCAAGAATTATACAATTCATTATCATTATAATCATTATAGGAGGTTTTATCTCTTTTGAAGAGATCCATTTTTTTTTCCATGATTTTCTGAAAACTGGATAAATGAGGTGGATACGTGAAAGATATTCGTTTTTTTCCATCACTTTCACATGTTTGAAAAAAAAATTGTGAATTTTCATCTCTTACAACCTTGTCAAAGTGCTCATTTTCTATATATCGCAAAGGCCTAGTCCATCTTTGATAATCGAAAAGAGTAGCTACAAGAGATCTTTCGAACGGGACGATTTTTTTCTTTTTCTGAATATTCATGTTGTTGGAAGTCTTCTCATTCTCAGAAAGATA